TTAGTAAATGGTAAAATGAATAAACATTCGCAATTCGAAAGGCTGTTCCTAAAAGACCCAGCGAATTCTTAATTGGAATTTGAGGATCTTTTGGAATTTTAATTGATTCTTTTATCACATTGTGATATTTTACATGATTGAATGGACCCATTCGAAAACAATTGGATGATGACAAAATTATCAACGATTGGAATCCCGTATTTCTATTCAATAACGTATGAATAGTTCTTTGATTTTGATTAAGGGGTTGTTGAATTCTTGCCTTGGAATAAATGGAAGAAAACGGATTGATATTGGTGCAAGCTGATCCATTATCAAAGAGCAATCCTGAGCCCGATGGATCATTCCTTTTTCCGATATATGAAATAGTGGATTGCACCAAGTCGATTCTTAGGAAATGTCGAATCAAACCATTTGCCTTTATTTCAACAAAGGAAGCACGGGCTTCTTGACTAGAAGAACTTTTTTTGTCTTGGTCCCAATTCAATACTAAACAAGTCCGAACTAATTGAATATTTGTATCAGAAATTAATTGAATTAGTTTACCATTTCCATAAAAGATAGAATTGACAAGTCGAAGTTGCACATTATCCCTTTCCTGCAACAGATCCGTGGGGAAAAGCGTTGGAAAAGTTATACTGTCCGTTATTTCATATGTGATGACAGGCCGAACCAAAACAAAATACTTTTTCTTGCTAAGTCTGATCCGTTGAACATAGATCCCATTTTTACATTTTTTGGATTCCTTGGAATTTTGTTTTCCTGTTCCTGGTGGTATCAAAACGCCGCTATGTCGGGATATCTTATCTGGCTTTCCAGGAAAATGGATATCTCCAGAAAAGATTTTAAGTTCAATTCCTTCTTTTATTATCTCCACTCGGACCAACCCGCCTACTCGGCTTCTTATATTTAAAGTAATTTGTGTATCTACCCCAATGATACTATTGTTCCGTACCATTATGGAAGACGATCCGGGTAAGATATGTACTTCCTCGGAAATGAAAAAAAACCGATCTACTTTCATTTGGTATTTTGACCTAAATTCATTGCCTCCTCGATACTCAATCAAATCCTCTTTTTTGAGGATTGAATGCATTTCTAGCATACTATATTTAAAAATGCCCAAACTCTTTCTTCTGTATCGAGGATCGTCGAAATAAGCAAGAATACTATTTCTACGGAAAATGCCATTGATGGGGATTTCAATCGAGATACCTGAAGGGGGCATTAGTTCGTTCTCGCGTTCTTGAATCGATTGGAGTGGAATGATAAATCTATTTCTTCGCCTCTTTGAGAATAAATCAGAATTCTGGTAGAGAATGGTCGGATCTATGAGATTACAACGACCAGTACATAGAATTCGACTAAGGTCTGAATAATCAGGAATCCTATCTTCTTTTTTACCCGAAAAATCCGAAGTAAAGAATTTTTGTCTCGACTGATCATTCGTTCCTGAGAGGTTAGAAGTAGATCCTCTCTTGACAGAACGCTTGACAGAAGGAGAATGCGCACTCATTTGATCTTGATCCTTGTGGAGCGAAAGTGAGACTAGACTGGATCTGCATGACTCTCCTAATAATATCCACAAATGACTTGTTTTTGGTAATAGATGAACATTACCGTATGTAAATTCGGGTGCATGATACACATCGATGCTCCAATGCATTTCTCCGTCTGAGTCAGAATAAATATGTTTTCGAACCTTCTCTTTAAAATTCAAAGTGGATGTTCCTGCACGAATCTCAGCAATCACTTGTTCTGATTCTATATATTGATCGTTTTGAACTAAAAGAAAACTTTGGGATGGAATATTTACATTATGTTGAATATCTTCACTCTCAATAGTTACATACAAGTTTATAGAACATAGAAACGCGGGATGTCCATGGCGTGTACGTGTCGGATGAACCAAATCCTCATTGAATTTTATTTTTCCATTAGAAGGGGCTCGCACATGTTCTGCAGTACCCCCCGTGAAGACTCCGCCGGTATGAAAAGTTCTTAATGTTAATTGAGTACCCGGCTCTCCAATCGAGTGGCCTGCAATAATACCTACAGCTTCTCCCAATTCAACCAGGTCGCCATGAGTCGGACTCCGGCCATAACATAATTGACAGATCCAAGATGCACTCCTACAAGTAAAAGGAGTTCGAATAGCTATTGGTTGTGTTCGAAAGGTTATGAATCGATTTACAAGTCCAATCCCAATGTCTTGATTTATAGTGGCAATACATCGTGTGCCCATATATATATCATCGGCTAATACACGACCAATTAATGTTTGGATAAAAATCCTTTGTGGCATCATCCCATTCCAAGGACTCACAGAAATACCACGGACGGTGCCACAATCTGTTCGACGTACAACAATGTGTTGAACTACTTCAACAAGTCTGCGCGTGAGATATCCAGCATCTGCTGTTCGTACAGAAGTATCCACAACCCCTTTACGGGCTCCGTAGCAAGAAATGATATATTCTGTTAAAGAAAGCCCTTCGCGTAAATTGCTTTGAATGGGTAAATCAATCATTTGTCCTTGAGGGTCCGACATTAATCCTCTCATACCTACTAATTGATGTACCTGAGATACATTTCCTCTAGCTCCCGAAAAAGACATTATATGAACTGGATTAAAGGGGTCAGTCATCCTAAAATTAGGATTCATTTCTTGTCGCAAATATTCACTTGTGGCATACCACATTTCAATGGATTGGCGTAATTTTTCTACCGTGTGTACATTCCCATAATGATGGTGTTTTTCCAAAATCAAACTTCGTTGTTCAGCATCTTGAACTAGCCATCTCTTCGAGGGTATTGTTAAAAGATCATCAATTCCTAATGAAATGGATGTAGCAGTAGCTTGTTGAAAACCCAGAGTCTTTACTTGATCCAGGATATGTGATGTATATGCCATTCCGAAGTAATCTATTAATCGACTAATAAGTCGTTTCATGGCAGTTCCGTCTATCACTTTATTGTGAAATACCAGATTGGCCCGTTCTGCCATAAGTACCTCCATATTCTGCTGAGTACGATTCGACAATGGCTTTTTTTCATTGATTGGAAAACTTCCTTTTCTCGATCTTGATTCGCGTAGAAATTCCGGAACTATGGGCCTAGTTCAAGTGAAGAGATCTGAATTTCTACTGGTATCGTCGAATTCCTTATCTTAGTTAGGTACCTATGACCAGGCCTGAGAAAACCCCTGTATGGCTTCTTCAATTTCTCGATAAAGAGAAATATGACCAACAGTGGTTCGAATGTATATAAAAAGAATTTTTTTTTTTTTATTTCTTACTATTAGATAGTGTCCATAAATCTCATAATAAGTGCCTAAAGATTCATAGTGAACTTCGATGGGAGTTTCTCTTGAAGCAATAACGCGTTGATCTAGTCGCCACCGGAGCCACAAAGGACTATCTAAATTGATTCGTTTCTGCCGATAAGCTCTAATTGCATCATAGGAATTAGAAAAAAAAGGTTCTTTCGTATACTTATAGTTATTATTGTCATTTCTTTTATTTTGATAGTTTCTGCGATTCCATGGATTATACCTATTTAGACAAATACCTCGACGATTCCCGCTCGTTAATACATAGAGTCCAATAAGCATATCTTGAGTTGGTACGGAAACGGGATCTCCAATAGCTGGAGACACAAGATTCGTATGAGAAAACATAAGTAAACGGGCCTCCGCTTGAGCCTCCAAAGATAAAGGTAGATGAACAGCCATTTGATCCCCATCAAAATCTGCATTGAATCCCTTACAAACTAATGGATGCAAACAAATAGCACGCTCCTCCACTAAAACGGGCTGGAATGCCTGTATGCCTAATTTATGCAGAGTGGGTGCTCTATTCAGCAATACAGAATGTCCCTGCATAACTTCGTGAAGTATTTCCCATACAATCGGTTCTTTTTTCCGAATTTTACTCTTAGCAACTCCTATGTTCGAAGCAAGATGTTGCCTAATTAGACAACGAATTACAAATGTCTGGAAAAGCTCTATTGCTATTTCGCGCGGCAATCCACATCGATGTAATGAAAGTGAAGGACCTACGACAATGACGGAACGCCCTGAATAATCGACCCGTTTGCCAAGCAGAGTCTGACGAAATCTTCCCTCTTTGCCTTCAATCATATCTGAAAATGACTTGTAAACTCGATTCTTATCGTCTCTCACTGGTTGCCCGCGGATTCCATTATCAAGAAGTGTATCCACGGCTTCTTGTAGTAATTTATGCTGACATATTACTACTTCTCCTGGCGTAGATCTACTTGTAAATCTACTTATTGTTAATAGATCGGTAATAATATTGTTCCGATAGATAACTCTTCTATAGAGTTCAGTAATATGCGAGGTGCTTAATTTAACCCCATCTATCTCAATGATGGGTCTTAACTCAGGAGGAAGAACTGGTAATAGACACAAAACCATCCATTCTGGTTCTATATTTGTTCGAAGAAAATGCTTAGCCAATTGCATGCGTCTAACCAAAAAATTCTTTCTTCTTCGAACCTTTAGATCTTCCCATTCATTCCCTGTGGGCTCTTCTTCGCCTAATTCTTTCCATTCTACCAACGAATTATCTAGAATCATACGTAAATCTAGATCGGCTAATTGTTTTCGAATAGCACCTGCACCAGTAGAGATTTCTCGATTGCGAAATGTATCGAAGCCATTAAAAAAAAGTGGGATGCTGTATTTCCAAGATTGGATTTCATATTCGAATAAACCTCGTAAGCGCAATAAAGTGGGTTTTTTCGTTATGGGCCTAGCAAAAGAAAAATTGGGATAGGATCCTATAGAATCTCCCCCCCTTCAAAATCGGACGTGAAAGTTTCCTTTCATCCGGCTCAAGTAGGTACACCAACGAAAGAAAGGAGTTCTCGCTTTCAAATTCTAGTAAACCCAAAAACAAAAAGATCTACTCCTTACTCAAGTTCCCAGTGAAGACCAAGCAAGATTTCATTGATTCCGCCTTCTTTTTATTATTATT